CTATTTGATATAGCTATTTGTGCAAGTATTTTACGGTTAAGAAGCAACTGTTTCTTGTACAGATCGTGTATTAATCTACTATAACTATAGGGTAATACTTCCCTTCTATTATAACTATAGGATATTCCCCTTTCGCGAATTACTGCGTTTATCCGAGTGATCCACAAACGACGAAAATCTCTCTTTTTCCTATCCCTATCCCGATGAGCCGAAACTAAAGCTCTTATTTTCTGTTGAGTAATAGTTCTAGTAAGCCTTGAATGAGCCCCTCGAAAGCTTGATGCAAATAAACGAATTTTTGTTCTACGTCTCCGAGCTATATATCCCCGTTTAATTCTGGTCATTGAATAAATGAAACTTTGACGAATAACTAATTGATTGCCTTTCTTTCAGTTATTCTTTTCCCCCTTTCTAGTCTATTAATAACAAAACGGATTTTTCCAATGTATAAAATAAAAATTCCAATGGCTTTGGCTACTCTAACCTTCCCGACCACGATTTTTTATTTTTTTTTTAGGTATTTCACTGCGAAATAATAAATTGTATTTTCCTAGGTATCACAAAAATCTAGTAAATAAAAGAAATAAAAAAAGAAATAGTGGGTTCCTTCGTTTCTATGGTTACTTCTTAAACGGTGAGGTCTTCTCTATACACCGGAGCCTTTACTTTATACTTTAATTTAATCAACTAATTGATGTTATTGGGAACTTGTATAGTTCACACGCTTTGGCTCTACCCATGAATTATCCAGTAATAGGTCTTTCACAATCAGATCTACCTATACAGTAACGGTATTTAATTATGAAAGTTTGCTGGGTAGCTGACCCTCTTAGTCCGTTCTTGCCAGATTGGGAGCCTACCTAATATTTATGTTTTATGCTTTTAAAATAAGATTTCCTCCGCTTAATGGATAACCATTTGTTACCAATGGAGAATTTCTTATCATCTTAAATTCAGGTGATTGGATTTACACCAACGGAAACCATAAACTTAATACACAATAGAGGGATATGATAGAGTTTTTTTTTAATAATGAATGGAGTTCCTTTTTCCATCCTATCCCATTCACCGGTACTGATCGTTGATACTGTAAAAGTAGTTTTCTTGCTTTTGTGCCAGCTCATGATCTAAACGAGTCGCACATACACCCTAGTACATGTTCCTCGACGCTGAGGGCACCCCCGAAGAGCGGGGGATTTCGTGACATTTCTGATTGGCTGTCTTGTATTTCTAATAAGTTGTTTAATAGTTGGCATGTTGAATCGTATACATAATATGATGGGTTGGTTTAGATTGATCCTAACCGAATGATGATGAATTACTTCTATTTAATAGAATATTAAATTCGAAGATAAAATCTCAAATCACAGATTTGCGCGAAATCCATGTTATTTTCATTGAACTGCTACAAGATCAACAATTCCATAAGCTTGGGCTTCTGTTGCTGACATAAAAATATCTCTTTCCAGATCTTCGGATACAACCCATAAGGGGTTGCCCGTTCTTTGTGCATAAACCCTTGTGAGGGTTTCACGCAGTTTCAGCAGTTCTTCCGCTTCCAGGACAAATTCGCCTACTTGTGCCATATAAAAACCACTAGCAGGTTGATGCATCATTACCCTGATGATATAACAAAATAAAAGCTTCCCCTATCTCGCATGATAAAGCAAAGAGAAAAGAAAGATAAAGAATAGAAAAAAGATAGAATTGAACAACCGTACAGGCATCTTTTGTGCATACGGCTCTACAAGAAAATTGACCCCCCTCCTTTCTATTGAAGAAAGAAAAAAATAGAATCTATCAGACTCAGATCAGATGGGTAAATAATAAAATTGCCATCCTTCCTTTCGGAGGAGTTAAAAAATACTATGATGGCTCCGTTGCTTTATATGTTTATTTTTTCTTTTTTTGTCTGTGATTCAGCAATCCCAAAGTTTCTTTTTAATCCGATCAAATAAGGAAAAAATATTTTTTTTTTTCGTACTCTTTCATAACATAAATATTGTTAAGAACTCTCCGGCATGAAAACAAAAAAGTTTGTGACGCTGAACTGAACTCCCGATAGATAAGAGAAAATCGGAAATACCCCTTATCTCATACTACTCTCTCGATACAGAATCTAATGTTTTGAAAAAAAAACAATACAAAAATTTCTCATATCGAATTCGAAGTGCCATGCTATTATTACTTAGTATTCATATGGCGAAGGCATAGTCTTCTTTTTTCTCTCAAATAAAAACCTCATTGGCGCCAAGCGTGAGGGAATGCTATACGTTTGGTAATTTCTCCTCCGACCAGGATAAAAGATGCCATTGAAGCGGCTAATCCTACGCATACTGTATGGATCTCTGGTAGCACAATTTGCATAGTATCATAAAGGGCAATCCCAGGTATTACCCAGCCCCCAGGAGAGTTTATAAACAAATGCATCTCTTTGGCATCATCCTCCATACTGAGAAATACCAGAAGACCAATAAGTTGATTCGAAAGCTCGCTAGTA